TTTATCAAAGATAAATAGACACTACGTAACTTTATTGCATTGGAAAAGCTATACTATGACTATTCTATGGACTCCCCTTGTTCTGAAATAATCCACTGAACAAGGGTTACTATTAGTTCTATTCTATTGGTAATAATGAAACAATTCTATTCGTAGGAACAAAGAGAAGCAGATTTATTCTATACCCGATAAGTACCAATACGCAATGGGTGGTTGATACCATTTTCTATCAGTAAATGTGTCCTTCCTTATTCCTCATTAGAAGGCCCTATTCGTCAAAATTTTCCTTTATTTCTTCTTTTGTCTTTCTTTATGAATTTTTCTAATCTATGGATAAAATAAATACGATAAAACCAATATTATAAAGACAATAAAATAATGTTGTTACGTTTCCACATCAAAGTAAAATATAGTACTTAGTTCTTTTTTCTTTCAATTAATGCCTATTGGTGTTCCAAAAGTACCTTTCCGAAGTCCTGGAGAGGAAGATGCAGCTTGGGTTGACGTATAGTGCGACTTGTCAGATATATTGGGTCATATGGGATTTCCCCGTTCTCTCCCCCGATCGAGATATCCTCTGTTTCGCCCAAGAAAGATAAATTGAATCATCAAAAATTTGGAGCGTGAAGCGCAATTAGATCCATTGTTTGGGGGGATTCACATTACTATTATCAATTAGAATAATTTATGGTTGGCTTGGTTGGACTAAAAAATGAAGTATCCAGGCTCCGTTTAGAAAAAACCCAATTGGTAATATATCTATGATTACTACTTGGATTCCTGTTTGGTATTTGTAAAGAGATCCTATTTGTCAAGCGAGGGAATCTCAAACTAAATACTTGGTGAAAGGTATGAAATGAATTGAAAAAAAAGAAAGTCATAACAAAAAGAAATGGTAATGGGAAGATTTGTCCTATATGTGCAAATCAAAATCGGGCGGATCTTTATCCGGAGTAGAGCATAAACCTAAAAAGATGAAAGAGACCCATTCAGGAACAAGAAAATACCATCGTGATTTGGATTGAATCTCGATGAAACAATACATCAATGAGAAGTTAATTCGATAAGTTTAGTGACTTTTTTTCTATTATAAGGAAGAAAGAAGTTCAAATTCGTCTTTATTGAAAAATCGAAGAAAAAGTCCTTTCATTAGAAGTCAGAAAAAACCTGCTATGAAAAAAGAATAGGAACAAAGAAAGAGGACTTGAATCTATACATTGATTCTTTTTTTTTCGCAATTATTTTTTGAACCGTATGCGTCAAAAGGTGCATGTACGGTTCCTAAGGGATACAATTTTACCCTAATCAACCGACTTTATCGAGAAAGATTACTTTTTTTAGGCCAAGAAGTTGATAGCGAGATCTCGAATCAACTTATTGGTCTTATGGTATATCTCAGTATCGAGGATGATACCAAAGATCTGTATTTGTTTATAAACTCTCCTGGCGGATGGGTAATACCTGGAGTAGCTGTTTACGATACTATGCAATTTGTGCGACCAGATGTCCATACAATATGCATGGGATTAGCCGCATCAATGGGATCTTTTATCTTGGTTGGAGGAGAAATTACCAAACGTCTAGCATTCCCTCACGCTTGGCGCCAATGAGGTTTTTTTATTTGAGAGAAAAAAGAAGACTATGCCTTCGCCATATGAATATTAAGTAATAATAGCATGGCACTTCGAATTCGATATGCAAAATTTTTGTCTTGTTTTTTTTTTCAAAAGATTCGATTATGTATCGAGAGAGTAGTATGAGATAAAAGGTATTTCCGATTTCTCTTATCTATCGGGAGTCCAGTTCAGCGTCACAAACTTTTTTGTTTTCACATCGAAGGGCTCTTACTTAACAATATTTATGTTATAAAAAAAGAGGGCGAAAAAAAAAACAAGATTTTTCCTTATTTGATTGGATCAAAAAGAAACTTTGGGATTGCTGAATCAAAGACAAAAAAAAGAATCAATTTTAAAATAGAAAGCAACGGAGCCATCATAGTATTTTTTAACTCCTCTGAAAGGAAGGGTGGCAATTTGATCATTTATCCATCTGGGTCTGATAGATTCTATTTTTCTCTTTCTTCAATGGAAGGTAAGGGTCAATTTTATTGTAGAGCCGTATGCAATGCACAAAAGATAATGCCCGTACGGTTGTTCAATTCTATCTTTTTTTTTTCCTATTATTCTTTATCTTTCTTTCTTTTCTCTTCGTTTCATCACGCGAGATAGAGAACTGTTATATCATCAGGGTAATGATACATCAACCTGCTAGTTCTTTTTATGAGGCACAAACGGGAGAATTTATCCTGGAAGCGGAAGAACTGCTGAAACTACGCGAAACCCTCACAAAGGTTTATGTACAAAGAACGGGCAAACCCTTATGGGTTGTATCTGAAGACCTGGAAAGAGATGTTTTTATGTCAGCAACAGAAGCCCAAGCTTATGGAATTGTTGATCTTGTAGCAGTTGAATGAAAATAAGATGGATTTTATAAAAATCCG